TTTTCTTATGTCTTAATTCAGAATGAATTATTCCTTGTGTTCCAAAATAATCTTTTATTGAAGTCTTAAGAAAAAAAGATGTTCCGTTATATTTAAGAATAGATCTTAACTTATACAAGTTAAGAATTTGGGTTTGTGATAATTTGAAAAATACATATGCTTGTGACAAGAAGGATAAGTCAAAAAAATTCTGTGAATTCTTATTACTAATATTATAAAGTGACTTGTTTATAGTTGAAATAAAGTGAATTGTATTTTTATTTGTTTTATTAATTCTTTCTTGATTTGTTTTATTATTGTAAATGTAATTGTAAATGTAAATGTAAATGTAAATGGATTTATCAATAATTATTTTTGTTAATTGAAGAAAAAGTTGTATCTTACTTTTGGGAGTATTAATGCTAGATAGAAGGATATGTATAAATATCGTTTCGGTGAAAGATTTTAAAAAATAAGGTAATTTGCGGATTAATCGAGCATTTCTTCTTTTTACTATTTGCCAAATATTTTTTGGTGATTCGAATTTTTTAGCATTATAACTTGTTTTATTAGGACTCAAATTTATTCCCTGAGTCACTTTTTTTTTCTCTTTTATAATTATTTCTATTTGATTTCGGATTGTGCTTGTTCTATTAGTTAGATCCTTCATTTTTTTTTCTGTCAGTAAATTATTTGTCCAATCTGTAAATCGAGTTTGACTAAAAGATTCATCAATTATCTGATTGTGGGTTATAGAATCTTTTTTTTTTTGAGTTTTTCTTAATTTATCTACTTCTCTCAATATTCTCAATATTCTTTTTTTAAATAATAGAATGCCTTTGATAATCTGTTTTCTTGTTTCTTTTGAGATATATCTATTTAAAAATAATTTTGTTCTTCTTTTTAAAACTTTTTTAACTCGAGAATACTTTTTTTTTATTTTTATTTTTATTTTTTCAATTATTTTTTCGCGTTTATTAAAAATAGGTTCAAAAAAGGAAGGATGTGTTCGGGGAGAACCAAAAGCAATGTTAGTTTGCAATCCCGCAACTGTTAAAAAACAAAAATCTTTTTCTTTTTTTATTTGCTCTCTCTGAAAGGACTTTGATTTAAATCTGGTCCAAGGTTTCAGATAGAAAGGACGTAGAATCTTTATCTGAAGGCCCTCTATAACCCAATTATTCGGAAATTCGCTTTCTGATAATGGAGTACTATTATAGGTACATATAATATGACTTTCTTTCTTCCATTCCTTAACATCCTCAGACCACTCAGAAGGAAAACCGAATAGGATACGGAAAAAATTTTTCGCTATCATTAATGAAGGTAATCCAATATGTTTTCTAAAAATCGATTGAATTAGTAACAGGCAACTTCTTATGAAGAGACCATAGGGAATGTTATCCCAGTATTCTGCTACTGTTACTTCCGAGTATTCCGACTCCTCCCTCTCCTCCTTATCGCTTATTTTTTTCTCTTCTTTCCTTTCCGTCCTCCATTTCGCCTCCTCTTCTATCTCTTTTTCTTTAGAATTTTCTATCTCTTTTTCTTTAGAATTTTCTATCTCTTTTTCTTTAGAATCCGAAATTTTAAATTTTTCTCCTTTTAATATCCATATACAGTTTCGAAAACTGCGTTTCATCAGTCCAGAAATATAAAAATAAAAGCGGTGTACTATGTCTGTTCTATCCAAAAAAAGCGGGGAATGCGCATAGGATTGAATGAATCCTACAACAACTACTTTACGTCTTTGGGCTCGCATAGAACCTTTGATTAGGTTTCGACGATAATCGGACTCGTTCGAATAGCGTATCACAGACGTGTTTTCTATGTGCTCAGGATCCGTTATTGGCCGCTTATCAATATAAACCGTTACATTTCTGAATTTTCTTGAACGAATCTCATGGTCTGGTGGCATTACTCCTGTTTCTTTGTCAATGTTTGTTTGTTGTTCTAATTCGGTGATTAATTTGTATGACCATCGATAGACCTTTTTATTGATTTCTCCTTTAAAAAAATCATTTACTATTTTTAGCATTCTTGAAAATTCATCTACACTTATATGCATTTCTTTTAGTCTTTGTTTAATAATAGCTAAATCTCTTATTTTTTCTTTTATGTATTTTATTTTTGTTTCTTTTCTATTATTAAAATGATTTAAAAATGTATGTAATAGCCAGTTTGGTTGAACTCCTAAATCTATACCTATATCTACTTTTATTTGGTCTTTTTCATAAATTAAACAAAGTACTTTAAAACTAAAATCATATTTTGATTTTCTATCTAGTTGACTCAATAAAGTAAAAAACTGACTAATTTTTATTATTAATGGTTTTTTAGTAATTACATTTAGTTTCTCTTCCAATTCTCGGAAATTATTCTCAGAATAAGAAGAAAAAAGATTATGAAATTTATTTAATCGCCTTAAAAAAATTGGATTTTTGATTAAAATTAAATTTGAAAACTTTTTTTTGATTGAGCCACGATGTGGCCCAATCAAAAAAGGGTCATGGTATGACCT